CATCCAAAAAGAGTCTTGGTATAAAGGTATGGATTGCGAGAGGGCGGCTGTATAGAATCTTTCGACGAGACCGAGCTAGTGCTTTTGCAATTCTCTCAAAAAAATGGAAGCGATTCAAAACATATATGCCATGGTTCTTTACCTTGAGAGGGTTCAAATATCTATATTGGATATTTTTAGATATTTTATCAGACCTATTGGGGATACTAAGGAGGAGTCCAAAATTTATATCCATTTGTCATAATATTAGGTATGGATCAGCTAGATCACGGCGAATTCTTCAGAAAAAATGTCGTCTTCCACGATGGAATCGGATAAGTGAGATTTCGAGTAAGTGTTTCCATAATCTTCTTCTGTCTCAAGAAATGATTCATCGAAATAATGAGTCACCATTGATATCGACACATCTGAGATCGCCAAATGCTCGGGAGTTACTCTATTCAATCACTTTCCTTCTTCTTGTTGCTGGATATCTCGTTTCTGCACACCTTTTCCTTGTTTCCTCAACCTATAGTGAGTTACAGACAGACTTCGCAGAGTTCAAATCTATGACGACTCCATCATACATCATGGAGTTGCGAGAACTTCTGGATAGGTACCCTCTACCTAAACCTAACCCGACTTCTTGTAAACTGGATTTTTTCTGGTTAATAAATCGCTTTCTATTTTTTCTAGAACAAATATATCAAATTCTCCTTGAGATCACTGAGAGTGGTGAGTTCGTAAGGCTGTTGGATGATGTTGTTGTTCTCAGTGAGAGGGTCAAATTAGTACGCTTTAAGAAGGCAAGGGGAGATTTTCATTTCGAGTACAGTCTCAGGGGTATCGGACTAGATCCACCCCCTTATTTTGAAAATACGAGCCATCTAAGTCATACAAGTAAAGAGATCTATTTATCGCTAAGAAAAGTTGTGAAGCTTGATTGGAATGATGAGAAAATAGACTCCTGGGTCGTGAAAAGTGATCAGATTGAGGATAAAGAAAGGGCATTGATGGTTCATTTTTTGAACTTAACGACAGAAAAAAGGATTGATCAAATTCTATTGAGTTTGACTCATAGTGATCATTTATCAAAGAATGACTCTGGTTATCAAATGACTGAACAACCGGGAGCAATTAACTTACGATACTTAGTTGACATTCAGAACAAGGATCTAATGAATTATGAGTTCAATACATCCTGTTTAGCAGAAAGAGGGATATTCCTTGCTCATTATCAGGCAATCAATTATTCACAAAGCCCGTATGGGGCTAATCGTTCATCTCATGGAAAACCCTTTTCGCTCCGCTTAACCACCCTATCCCCCTCTAGGGGTATTTTAGTGATAGGTTCTATAGGAACTGGACGATCCTATTTGGTCAAATACCTAGCGACAAACTCCAATGTTCCTTTCATTAAAGTATTTCTGAACAAGGTCATGGATTCCAATTTTATTTTTGATGATAGTGGGGAGGTTGACGAAGATTTTGAGGATGGTGGCGATGTGGTATTTGATAATAGGATCGATCTTGAGGAGAGTGACGGTTTTATTGAGGATGACGATATTGGGGATAGGGAGCTGGAGCTTGTAACTATGATGAATGAGTCGCCAGTTACGTGTTTGCTACCGTGGTTCATAGACCGATTTTTTCTCATCCTTCAACTCGAATTAGCAAGAGCAATGTCTCCTTGCATAATATGGATTCCAAACATTCATAATCTGAATTGGATCGAGTCGATGGACTTATCCTTCGGTCTATTCGTGAACGATATCCCCCAGGATTGGCAAAGTCAAAAGATTCTTGTTATTGCTTCGACTCATATTCCCCAAAAAGTGGATCCCTATCTAATAGCTCCGAATAAATTAAATACATGCATTAAGATACGAAGGCTTCTTAGTCCACAAGAACGAAAGCACTTTTTCACCCTTTCATATACTAAGGGATTTCACTTGGAAAAGAAAATGTTCCATACTCATGGATTGGGGGCCAATGTACAAGATCTTGCAGCACTTACCAATGAGGCCCTATCGATTAGTATTGCACAGAAGAAATCAATTATAGACACTAATACAATTAGATCTGTTCTTCATAGACAAACTTGGTATTTGCGATCCCGTGTAAGACGGATTCGGGGTCGTGAGATGCTTTTCTATCAGATAGGAAGGGCTGTTGCACAAAATGTATTTCTAAGTAAGTGCCTCATAGATCCTATATCTATCTATCTGAAGAGGATATCACCTGACGAGGGGGATTCTTATTTGTACAAATGGTACTTCGAACTTGGAACGAGCATAAAGAAATTAACGATACTTCTTTATATTTTGAGCTGTTCTGCCGGATCGATCGCTCAAGACCTTTGGTCTCTATCCGGATCCGATGAAAAAAATAAGATCACTTCTTATAGACTCGTTGAGAATGATTCTGATCTAGTTCATGGCCTAATAGAACTAGAAGGCGCTCTGGTGGGACCCTTGTGGACAGAAAAAGATTGCAGTCAGTTTGATAATGATCGAGTGAC